TGAATTAGTATAAACGAGTGGCGAGTGGAAGACTAGGATACTATATAAAAGGACGTTAAAAACGAAATGTCGTAAATGAGATATATGATATTCGACAATCCTTTGGAGAAACCGGAAGGCGGGGTCCTTGAGAATTGAAACATCTACGTATCAAGGGGACATAAATCAAGCGAGATTTCGTTAGTAGTGGCGAGCGAATGCGAATAAAGAATAGTTAATTAATTAAGAACTAATTTGATATGGCCAAAGAAGATAACAGATCTGTGGCTCTTAATAATAACAAAGTATAGAGTATAATTATTAAAATACAGGTGTACCACACATCTAAGACTAAATAATATAGTATACCGACAGTAAACGAGTACTGTGAAGGAATGTTGAAAGAGATTTGCGTGAAAAGAACTGGAAACTCGTCTACTTACAAGTAGACATAACATTTTGTCGTACCTTTTGTATAATGGGTTCACAAGAAAACATTTGGCAAACTTAAGTTTATAAATGTAGGTAAAGTGAAAGCGAGTTTTAATAAAACGTTATAAAGTCAAATGATCCCGAAACCAAGTGACCTAATCATGGGCAGTTTGAAGTAATTCGAAAAGAGTTATGGAGGAGCGAACCGGTGATTGTGGAAAAAATCTCGGATGACCTGTGGTTAGGGGTGAAAGGCCAATCGAACTTGGAGATAGCTGGTTTTCTGCGAAAACTATATAAGTAGTGCGTCATAAANATTCTAACACGATAAAGCTCTGAATGAGTTTAGGGAGAAAGTCTTTACTAAGTTCAATTAAACTATGAATGTGTTAGAAGGTAATTTGATAGACAGACATTGGCGAGAAGGTCAATAGTCGAGAGGGGCACAGCCCTTATTTGAAGTTAAGGTCATCAAGGGGGGCTAAGTGTGAAAGAGGATTAATTTTAAAATTAGATAATGAGTAAGTAGGCTTGGAACCAGCCATCTTTTAAAGATTGCGTAATAGTTCACTCAATAAATTTAATAACCTATAAAATTTGGGTGGCTTAAGCTCATTGGGTCCAAAACTCTGAATATAAATTATGGTAGCAGAACGTGCTGTATTAATTAGTGTTAACTAAATCAGAAGTGATACTGTGAATATGAGTAAAAAACAGTGTTTAAATCATTGTTCATGACCTAAGGTTTCCAACTAAAGGATGCTCCTAATTGGGTGAAACAGCCCCTAAAAAATATGGGTATGCAGTAAAATAAATTCCGCTTAAAGCGTCAGGAAGAAATTATTCCAAAAACGGGCTGTACTAAAACTGACACAAGTGGGTCGTAACGTGATGGTCAAATTTATCTTAAGGAATTCGGCAAATTATTCCTGTAAGTTCGCGAGAAGGGAAGTTAATAATTTGAAGACATAAAATTATTAATTGCAGAGAAGAGGGGGTGTCGACTGTTTACCAAAAACATAGCTTCCAGCTAATTTGGAAATATTGGAAGTGAGGCCTGCCCAGTGGTTGTATCTCAACCTAGGTAATAAAAAGGTTACTTGGCTAAGGACAATTAAACGGCCGCGGTAACACTGACCGTGATAATGTAGCGCAATCAATAGCCAATTAATTGTTGGCAAGTATGAATGGCTTAACGAGCGCCCCGCTGTCTCAAGATAAATACCAATGAAATTAAATTCGTAGTTAAGATGCTACGTACAAATTGTAAGACGAGAAGACCCCATTGAGCTTTACTGAAGGTTTATATTGTTTGAGTTTAATTATTGTGTAGATTATGTGGGTAATAAATATTAATTTAATGTTTAATGAAAAACCACTCTTTTAATTAAAAACAAATGAATCCGAGGCCACCGGAAGGTGGCCTCGCCATGTAAATCAGACAGTTTGGTTGGGGCGACCGCCTTCTAAAGAGTAACGAAGGCAAACATAAGGCTAATATAATATAATAAAGCCAGACAGTAAGGAGGATCTTCCTAACTGGCACGGAGCGGGGAAGCAACAGCAAGCTGTTACTCGAAAGTACCCTACGCTCCGCTGTGTTATAGCGACCCGTTTGTTGAAAGTGGAATTGTTAACGATCAATGGATAAAAGTTACCATGGGGATAACAGAGTAATATCGTCTGAGAGTTCATATCGACGACGGAGTTTGCTACCTCGATGTTGAATTGTGGTATCCTGAGGGTGTAGCCGCNCTCAAGGGTTGGACTGTTCGTCCATTAAAACCATACATGATTTGAGTTCAGACCGGCGTGAGCCAGGTCGGTTTCTATCTACAATTTGGGGAGGAGGCAGGGTATACCAATCTTCCAGTACGAAAGGACCGAAGCATTTGCTGTCCTCTGGTGTTCCAATTAATAGTTGGGCAGTTACGACAGTCAAAATTAAATCACTGAAAGCATCTTAAGTGAGAGATTTATGTGGGTCTGTGCCTCCTATAAGAGTGTTTTAGATAAAGACGTTGACAGGGCCTGGGTGANAAGCTTCGGGTTACTAACCATCTTTAATACTAGTTTAACTTACCCCTAAAATAAAATTTTAGGGGTAATATAATAATATAATATAATATTTAAATATGTTGGTGTCATATAATACTGATAATCAGAGATAATGAGTTTATATTTAAGTNGTTGATTGTTTTCAACTAATCATAAAGATATTGGGACTCTTTATTTAGTGTTTGGTGCTTTTGCAGGAATGATCGGAACGGCACTTAGTATGCTAATTCGACTAGAATTGTCTGCGCCTGGTTCTATGCTGGGGGACGATCACCTGTATAATGTTATAGTAACAGCACATGCATTTGTTATGATTTTCTTCCTAGTTATGCCGGTTATGATTGGGGGGTTTGGTAATTGGCTAGTTCCACTATACATTGGGGCGCCAGATATGGCGTTTCCTCGATTAAATAATATAAGTTTTTGATTATTACCTCCGGCTTTAACTTTATTATTGGGATCTGCTTTTGTAGAGCAAGGAGCAGGAACTGGTTGAACTGTTTATCCACCTTTGGCGGGTATACAGACACACTCTGGGGGGTCTGTGGATATGGCCATATTTAGCTTACACTTGGCGGGTATATCTTCGATTTTAAGCTCCATGAATTTTATAACAACGATTATCAATATGAGGGCGCCTGGTATGACTATGGATCGGCTTCCATTATTTGTATGGTCAATTTTAATCACAACAATCTTATTACTATTGTCTTTGCCGGTTTTAGCTGGTGCGATTACAATGCTTTTAACGGACCGGAATTTTAATACGACGTTTTTTGACCCGGCTGGGGGTGGTGATCCGATTTTATATCAGCATCTTTTTTGATTTTTTGGGCACCCTGAAGTTTATGTATTAATCCTGCCTGGATTTGGGATGGTTTCACAAATTGTGCCGACATTTTCTGCAAAAAAGCAGATCTTTGGATATTTAGGGATGGTTTATGCGATGTTGTCAATTGGATTTTTAGGTTTTATTGTTTGAGCCCATCACATGTTTACCGTTGGTATGGATGTGGATACTCGGGCATATTTTACTGCAGCAACCATGATTATTGCAGTTCCTACTGGTATAAAGATATTTAGTTGAATCGCTACAATATTCGGGGGATCTATTCGATTAGACACGCCTATGCTTTGGGCAGTCGGGTTTATATTTTTATTTACTGTTGGAGGATTGACGGGTATTGTTTTAGCTAATAGTTCTTTGGACATTGTTTTACATGACACATATTATGTCGTAGCGCACTTCCATTACGTGCTGTCTATGGGGGCGATATTTGCAATTTTTGGAGGATTTTATTATTGATTTGGTAAAATCACTGGATATTGTTATAATGAAGGATATGGACGAATTCATTTCTGATTAATGTTTATCGGGGTTAATTTGACTTTTTTCCCACAACATTTTTTAGGATTAGCGGGGTTTCCTCGACGATATTCGGATTATGCGGATAGTTTCGCGGGATGAAATCAAATCAGCTCTTTAGGTTCAATTATTTCTATAGTGGCTGTTATTTGATTTTTATATATTATATATGACGCCTATTGTCAAGAAGTTAAGTTTGTGGGGTGAATGGAAGAGACAGGCCATCATGTGTCTTTAGAGTGAATTCAAACATCTCCGCCGGCACATCATACTTACAACGAATTACCATATGTTTCCAGATATTCTTAGGGGTATGGTAATTCCCTTCGGGGGCGGGCCGAGGAGAGATGGCAGAGGGGTTTAATGCAATTGTCTTGAAAACAAATCGCCACATTGAGTGGTTCATGAGTTCAAATCTCATTCTTTCCGGCTCATTATTTCCGGATGGGTGCTATAGCAAAATGGTCATTGCAATAGTTTGCAAAACTATTGAGTATAGGTTCAAGTCCTGTTAGCGCCTTTTAAGAAAATATGGAGGTGGTGGTTATAAAAACACTAGTCATATTAGTGCCATTATTGATTTCTATTGCATATTTAACTTTGGCAGAAAGGAAAGTGTTGGGGTATATTCAAAGTAGAAGGNGTCCCAATGTGGTGGGGGTTTATGGCCTATTGCAGCCCTTTGCGGATGGGTTAAAGTTATTTACTAAAGAAGTGATAATTCCTAATCATGCCAATATTTTTATTTATATAATGGCCCCTATTTTGTCTTTAACTTTGGCGTTTATTGCTTGAGGTGTAATTCCTTATGGGGAGGGGTTCGTCTTGAGTGACTTGTCTATTGGTATTTTATATTTATTTGCAGTTTCGTCTATAAGTGTATATGCGGTATTAATGTCAGGATGGGCGAGTAATTCTAAATATGCGTTTTTAGGTGCGATCAGGGCTGCGGCTCAAATGATTAGCTATGAGGTGTCTATCGGATTAATAATTATTTCTGTAGTTTTATGTGTGGGGTCATTGAATTTAACTGAAATAGTTTTAGCTCAAAAGAATATTTGATTTGTTATTCCGCTTTTCCCTGCTGCAATTATGTTTTTTGTCTCCGCATTGGCAGAGACAAACCGAGTTCCCTTTGATTTGACAGAGGGGGAGTCCGAATTGGTGTCGGGGTTTAATGTGGAGTATTCCTCTATGTCTTTTGCTTTGTTTTTTTTGGCGGAGTACGCACATATTATATTAATGTCAACTTTTGGGGTGATATTGTTTTTAGGTGGGTGGGTGTTCCCTGGGGGCTTAATATCTAGTAGTCTTTTTATGGGGGTCAAAGTGGCTTTTATTATCTTTCTTTTTATATGGATTCGGGCCTCTTTACCTAGAATAAGATATGACCAGTTAATGGCCTTATTGTGAAAGTCCTATTTACCATTGAGTTTAGCATATGTCGTATTTGTCTTAAGCATTCTTATTGGATTTAATGGTTTGCCCCCTGCCGGTCTTATATAATTGGATTAGGAGGCGGTGGCCACTGTGGTGGAATCGGTAGACATAGTAGGTTTAAAACCTGCGGGCGTGGCCATATGAGTTCGAGTCTCATCAGTGGTAATATGTACACCCATAGCTCAATTGGAAGAGCGTTTGCCTTCTAAGTAACAGGTTGTAGGTTCGAGTCCTACTGGGTCTATCATATTCAATCGATTTTTAGTCGAAGGGTTTGCCTTGTAAGATGCAACATTATTATCATCCATATCATTTAGTGGATCCGAGCCCTTGACCATATATTGGGTCTTGTGGCGCTTTTTTTACAACAGTTGGGGCAGTTATGTATTTTCATTATAGTCAAAGCTGAATATTAATTTTAGGTTTAATTACTCTTATTTTCACAATGGTTGTTTGATGGCGAGATGTAATTCGAGAATCCACATTTCAAGGGCATCATACATTTATTGTAAAACAAGGATTGAAGTATGGAATGATCTTATTTATTCTTTCCGAAGTTTGTTTATTTTTTTCTTTATTCTGGGCCTTTTTCCATAGCAGCCTGGCTCCGACAATAGAGGTTGGAGCAGTTTGACCACCTAGGGGTGTAAATCCCTTAAACCCGTGATCGGTCCCTCTTTTAAACACTGCGGTATTGCTAAGTTCGGGTGCAACTGTAACTTGGGCGCATCACGCCATAATTAGTGGTAATCGAAAGGACGCGATAGCGGGCTTATTTTTAACCGTTTTACTTGGAATTGGGTTTACAGGGCTGCAAGCCATGGAGTATTATGAGGCACCATTTACCATATCCGACTCCGTGTATGGTTCCACTTTTTTCCTTACTACTGGGGCCCATGGGGGGCACGTGTTAATTGGTAGTACTTTTTTATTAGTTTGTCTCTTTAGACTTATAAGTCATCAATTTACTCGACATCATCATTTTGGTTTTGAAGCGGCGGCATGATATTGGCACTTTGTGGATGTCGTTTGATTATTCTTATTTATTTTTATGTATTGATGGGGCTCATAAGGCCCCGCCTTAGCGGCGGGCGTTTTCCCAGAAAGCTGTCGCCACCTTCCGGTGGCCTCGCCTCGCTAAGATGCTTAGGGATTAGCCAAATGGGTACGGCAGAAAGTTTTGGGTTTTCTAATTGCAAGTTCGAGTCTTGCATCTCTAGTGCTTAAAACGTGGGGGCAATNCATGGGGATCGTTAACAATAAAGTGATATAGGAGATTAGGTAAATGGTAGACCGGGAGCCTTCAAAGTTTTTAGTGTTGGTTCAATCCCAACATCTCCTGCCGCTTAAACGCGGATGGTGTTATGAGTAGGGTCGACTAACGGGAAGTCCTCAGGCTCATTATCTGAGTATGCAGGTTCAAGTCCTGCCCCTATATAATGTATGAAGTTCCTCTCAATATTTTTTATATAATAATATATCCAGAAATACTCTTAAGTTTGATGGTATTAAGCTTAGTTATTTATGGCGTAAATCCATTATCCACTTTTAAAATTGCCGTTATTATTTTAATGGTAATCGGGACCTGGGTTTCTGTTGTGGGATTCGGGGATTTTGGGGAAAATTCTTATTTAAATATTGCTCAATCTTTTTGNTTATGTCATATCACAAATGGGTTATTAATGATTGACGGCTGAATCACCATCTCTAAAGTTATTATTGTGATTGGTTCTTTTTCTGTAATTTTAATGGGGCAATCCTCTGGGCTTTCTTCCAGTCCTGTTTTGATATTAATTGTGACCTTAAGTTCTTTGCTTTTGATTTCGGCAATAAATTGATTGTCGCTATATTTAGCATTGGAGCTACAAACTCTGTCTTTATTTATATTGGTGGCCCTAAAAAGGGACAGTGCATATAGTACTGAGGCCGGTTTGAAGTACTTCGTATTGGGGGCGCTATCTTCTGGGTTGTTTTTATTTGGTTGTGTTTTATTATATGGTTTGACGGGGGAGGTTAGTGTTCAAGGTATAGCCGCCTTAGCGGCGGGAGGAGAAATTGGACGAATATTTATTACGATTTCTCTTTTATTTAAATTATCAGTAGCACCCTTTCATATGTGGGCCCCGGATGTATATGAGGGCGCTCCTACAATTATAACGGCTCTTTTGGCGACGGTGCCCAAAATAAGTGTTTACTCTATTTTGGTTCAAATTGGGCCAACCACAAATGTTATATTAATTTGTGCTGGGATTTCCATAATTTACGGCGCAATTGGGGCCATCAATCAGACGAGAATAAAAAGGCTATTGGCCTATAGTGGTATCGGCCATATGGGGTTTATTTTATTTGGAGTGGCAATTGGTTCTTTTGAAAGCATACAAGCTAGTTTTATTTATATGATTATTTATGTAATTATGTCTATTTGTAGTTTTTCTTTAATTCTTTCTTTAAATCTCCGTCGTGGGTTCTTAGTTGAATTAAGTGGGATGTCAAGAAACAACCCGGTTATGGCTATGACGTTGGCAGTGGTTTTATTTTCAATTGCGGGCATTCCGCCGTTCGCGGGGTTTTTAAGTAAGTGATTTGTACTATTAGCTGGAATATATGGCGGATATTATTTAATTTCATTACTGATTGTAATCAGTTCCGTAATTGCTGGTGTATATTATGTTAGAGTTGTAAAGTTGCTATATTTTCAAACGGATTCTCCATTATTAGTTTGACAAAGGGTTTTAAATAGAGAAAATGGGGCGGATTTCCCCAGATCAATATTAATTGGTGGGACCCTTTTTTTCATTCTCTTTTTTATGCTTTGCCCGAATTTTCTACTTCAAATTACACATGATGCGACAATTTGTTTATACTAGAGTATTCGCCCTACTTTTAATAAATATGTAGGGCGTAAATAAGGTTGGTCGTTATTATTTTAATTTTAATCGGTATGTTATTATGAGATAATGTATATATTAATCATTTTTCTGCCCTTGTTAAGTGCTGTCATTTCGGGATTGTTTGGAAGGACAATTGGAACAAGGGGGGCAAGTATTTTAACGTCTAGTTGTATTGTGCTAAGTTTTATCATTTCTTGTTTGATTTTTTATGAAACAACATTAAATGTGTCTCCGGTTTATATAAAATTGTGGCGATGGTTTGATTCTGAGTTGTTTACTGGAAGCTTCGGGCTCCAGTTTGATAGTTTAACTGCGTCGATGCTTTTTGTTATAACAAGTGTATCTGCATTAGTTCATATTTATTCTACGGGATATATGGAGGGGGACCCTCATATACCAAGATTTATGAGCTATTTGTCCTTTTTTACATTTTTAATGATTGTTTTAGTTACTAGCGATAATTATATACAGTTATTTATCGGGTGAGAGGGTGTCGGATTGTGTTCTTATCTTTTGATTAATTTTTGATTTACTAGAATTAAGGCGAATAAGGCGGCTATCAAGGCGATGTTAGTTAATAGAGTGGGGGATATCGGGTTAGTTTTGGCCATGTTTCTGATTTTAAGAGAATTTGGCTCATTAGAGTTTTCAATAATTAATAATTTATTGGTAATTGGGTCGGAAAGTAGTAATATAATTTGTTTTCTTCTATTTGTTGGGGCCATTGGTAAATCCGCGCAATTAGGGTTACATACTTGATTACCAGATGCTATGGAGGGTCCAACCCCGGTCTCTGCGTTAATTCATGCGGCGACGATGGTGACTGCTGGGGTTTTTTTAATAATTAGGTCTGCGCCTTTATTTGAATTTGCACCTTTTGCATTAACTTTTGTGACGATTATTGGCGCGTTGACTGCCTTTTTTGCAGCAACAATTGGTGTTGTTCAAAATGATTTGAAAAAGGTAATTGCATATTCTACATGTAGCCAATTGGGATATATGGTGATGATTTGTGGTTTATCTCATTATTCTACTAGTTTATTCCATTTAATGAACCATGCGTTTTTTAAGGCTTTATTATTTTTGAGTGCAGGGTCTGTGATTCATGCTGTGAGTGATGAACAAGATATGAGAAAAATGGGTGGGCTAATCGGGTCGATTCCTTTGACGTATATTCTGATGCTTATCGGTTCGCTGTCTTTAATGGGCTTCCCTTATTTAACAGGGTTTTATTCAAAAGATTTAATATTAGAATTAGCATATAATAAATATTATATGGCATTTGCTTATTGATTGGGTAGCCTTTCGGCGTTATTAACGGCATTTTATTCCACAAGGCTAATTTACTTAACGTTTTTAACTAATACTAACTCTAGAAAGGAGACGTTAGTAGGAGTTCATGAGCCTTCTTTAAATATACTATTCCCCTTGGTTTTGTTGGCTTTTGGTAGTTTATTTATTGGGTACGGGGGAAAAGAAGTTATTATTTCTAATGTGATTCACCCAATTGTTCCTGGTTATATAAAAATATTCCCACTAATTTTAAGTTTGTTGGGGGGCCTTTTGGCTATTTTTTTATATAGTTCTAATGTGTCTTGGCGGATGCCTATGACTCGTGGGGTTTATTTAACTTTTTATACTTTTTTTAACTCTGCTTGACAATTTAATTATATTATAAACCATTTTATTGTTCGAAATGTTTGGCGTTTTGGTCACAAGATTACTTATAAAGTGATTGATCGAGGGTTATTAGAGCAATTGGGGCCAAATGGGGTCTCAAGAGTTATTATAAATTTAACTCAAAAAATGAGTAATCTTCAAGGGGGTATGGTATTTAATTATGCCTTAATTATGATCTTTTTTACTACTTTGTTTATTTCTGGTGCCCTCTAGTTTTAGTGGAGGATCAAAGAGTCCGATATCGAATTTCAATGAGGATCGGATTTTAGGGGGTTTTAGCTCAATTGGAAGAGCATTGGCTTTGCAAGTCAAAGGTTACAGGTTCGAGACTTGTAAACTCCATATTGTGTAGAAGTAATGATTAATAAAATAATTAACGAGGGGGCTCGTGGTGGTATCCCCTGTCTAAATTTTTTACATGATGCTCCGGAGCCATGACAATTGGGCTTCCAAGATGCAGCAAGCCCAATTATGGAGGAGGTTATTTTTCTTCATGATCAAATTATGTTTATTTTAACGTTAATAATAACAACCGTTTTATGATTAATTATTAGTTCCTTAAACAATAAACATTACCATCGTTATTTAACAGATGGTACCGTAATTGAGGTTATTTGAACCCTAATCCCCGCGGCGATTTTGGTATTTATTGCTTTTCCTTCCTTAAAATTATTGTATTTAATGGATGAAGTAATAGACCCTGCATTAACAATTAAAGCTATAGGGCATCAATGATATTGATCTTATGAATATTCGGATTATGGTGCTGATACAATTGAATTTGACTCATATATGATCCCAACATCGGATTTGAATACTGGGGATCTCAGATTGCTAGAGGTCGATAATCGACTAGTTGTCCCGATCCAAACACAAGTGCGGGTCTTAGTAACTGGGGCAGATGTTTTACATTCGTTTGCAGTTCCCTCTTTNTCGGTAAAAATCGACGCCGTGCCTGGGCGGTTAAATCAAACTAGTTTTTTAATTAAAAGACCGGGTGTCTTTTATGGTCAATGTTCTGAAATTTGTGGTGCTAATCACTCATTTATGCCGATAGTTATTGAAGGTGTGTCATTAGATAAATATATTAATTGAGTCGCCGCACAAACAGAACAAATTGAATCATAGTTTTAGGTATTGCATTGGATTTTTAAGTCTGGTGGGTGGTGTGTAACTCAAAGGGCAGAGTAGTAGGCTTTTAACCTGAAGGTTGTTGGTTCGATTCCAATCATACCAGCCCGCCAGGCACGAATCTCGCCGCTTAAACGCGGATGGATGACGGGAAACCGGAATTTCGTGAGAATATGCCACAATTAGATCTATTAACATTTTTAACTCAATACATATGAACATTGATTATTTTAGGATCAATATTTATATTATTAGTAACAACAATTCTACCTAACATACAACAGCAGTTCGTAATTCGATCTAAAGTCGTTGAGGGAGAAAGGGGGGCCATTGATGCCCCTGGGGTGGAAATATTTCAACAGTTGTTAACATTAAAATTGGGCCATATTAATAAATAAAAANAAAATGTTAGCTGCATATTTTGATCAATTTAATGTTATACGATTAGTCACAATCCAAGCATTTCATGAGGACTGGTTAATTACTTTCACTAATTCATCTTTGATGATGGTGTTAGCAATTTTTATGTTCTGATTGTTGTTAAAAGGTGATGATTTGGTTCCACGTAGATGGCAAGCTGTTATGGAATTAATATATTTAAATCTTCGTTCAGTTGTCCGAGATAATTTAGGTGCGTCTGGCGATAAGTTTTTTCCTTTTGTCATTAGTTTGTTTATTTTTATTGCTATGTTAAATACTTTAGGTCTATTCCCGTATGTTTTCACGCCGACTGTTCATATAGTGATAACTTTTGGGTTATCATTTTCCATCTTGATCGGGGTTACAATCATGGGGGTTTTTACCTTTAAGTGGAATTTTTTAAGTATGTTTATGCCCAGTGGGGCCCCTTTGCTATTGGCCCCTCTATTAGTGTATATTGAAACTATAAGTTATCTTTCAAGGGCGATTTCGTTAGGGCTTCGACTAGCTGCTAATTTGACGGCTGGGCATTTACTATTTGCAATAATGTCTGGGTTTACTTTTAATATGTTAGCAAATGGATTAATATTTACTAGTTTATTCCCAATGTTGATTATGGTCTTTGTAACAATATTAGAAATGGCGGTCGCAGTTATTCAAGCGTATGTATTTAGCTTATTAACTACAATTTATTTGGGTGACACAATCGCACTACATTAGGGGCGTTTAAGCCCTCAATGTAGTTGTGGGCGGCACGTAGCTTAATGGTAGAGCGTAGTCTTGATAAGACTAAAGTTATTGGTTCAAGTCCGGTCTTGCCGAGTTTTAGTGGGATGGCAGAGTGGTGAATGCGCTTCGCTGTAAACGGAGTTGGGGGACCAATCGAGAGTTCAAATCTCTCTCTCACTATTAATAGTTAGGCTGATAGCTTATTTGGTAAAGCATGTTGCTCATAACAACAGGGTAGTTGGTTCAACCCCATCTCAGCCTAGTTGTTGAGGGCTCTTTCGACGGGGNCCAAGGGGTTATAGCTTAGGGGTAAAGCAATTGGTTGTCATCCAAAAGACACAGGTTCAAGCCCTGTTAATCCCGCCCCCCTCTATAGTAGCTTAAGGGTAAAGCGTTTGGCTGTTAACCAAAAGTATATCAGTTCGATTCTGATTTGTAGAGGTTTGTAATGGGAGTGTGGTGAAAGTGGTAAACACATCTGATTTAGGATCAGAGATCTATAGGTTCAAGTCCTATCACTTCTATATGACAAAAGCGTTTAGAAAAGATAATCCTATAGTGTCTATAGTTAATTCTATATTTATAGATTTACCTGCGCCGTCTAATATAAGTTATTTATGGAACTATGGGTCTTTGTTAGGAATCTGTTTAGGTGTACAAATTGTTACAGGAATATTTTTGGCAATGCACTATTGTGCTGATGTGGATTTGGCATTTTCTTCGGTCGCGCACATTACTCGTGATGTTAATTATGGGTTTGTTCTAAGGTCGCTACATGCGAATGGGGCTGCTATGTTTTTTTTATGTGTGTATTTGCACATTGGTCGAGGGATTTATTACGGTAGTTATAACAAGATGATTGTTTGAAATGTAGGTATTGTAATTTACTTATTAATGATGTTAACTGCCTTTATTGGGTATGTGCTGCCCTGAGGGCAAATGTCTTTTTGAGCTGCGACAGTCATAACTAATTTAGTTTCTGCGGTTCCTTATATAGGGGATGATGTTGTTAAATGGATTTGGGGGGGATTTAGTGTGTCCAATGCTACTTTAAATCGGTTTTTTAGCCTTCACTATCTATTGCCATTTGTTTTGGCTGCATTGGCGGTCGTGCATCTTTTAGCTCTTCATGAGGGTGGGTCCAATAACCCTATTGGGGTTCGGTCGGACATTGATAAAATACCCTTTCATTCTTATTATGTCTTTAAGGACATGTATGGGGCAATAGTTTTGGGTTTTATCGCTTTAGTGCTTGTTTTTCTTTTCCCATATGTTTTGGGTGATCCTGAAAATTTTCAACCCGCGAATCCCCTGGTAACTCCTGAACATATAAAACCAGAGTGGTACTTTTTATTTGCATACGCAATATTGCGTTCAATTCCTAATAAATTAGGGGGGGTTGTGGCGTTAGTAAGTAGTATTTTAGTCTTATTTTTATTACCTTATTTGCATCAAAGTCGATTTAGGGGTTTGCCTTTTCGGCCTTTAAGTAAAATTTTATTTTGATTTTTAATCGCGGATTTTTTATTATTGACTTGAATTGGGGGACAGCCGGTGGAAGAGCCCTATATTTTGGTAGGACAAATTGCATCAATTGGTTATTTTGCATATTTTTTATTATTAACTCCTTTGGTGGGCTATTTAGAAAACAAGTTATTACAATTATATTAGCTCTCATTGGCCCCAAGGGCTTTGGCCTTTGTAGCTCAATTGGAAGAGCGTTTGCCTTGTAAGTAATAGGTTGTAGGTTCGAGTCCTACTAAAGGCAGGGGAATGATGACAAAATTAGAGTTGAGAAAATCAAATTTCAAATAATTTATCATATGACACCAGAAATTTTAAGTGCAGCTAAATTTGTAGGGGCAGGTGCCGCGACCATTGGGGCCGCTGGAAGTGGGGCCGGGATCGGGACTGTCTTTGGGAATTTAATTATAGGATATTCTAGAAATCCCTCATTAAAACAACAACTATTTACATACGCAATTCTAGGGTTTGCTCTATCTGAGGCTATGGGGCTGTTTTGTTTAATGATGGCTTTTTTATTATTATATGCTTTTTAGGTATTTCTCATTATATTGGCATATTGGCATTCAGATGCCCCGCCTTAGCGGCGGGGCCTTTTTGCAATGCCCGCCTACAATGGGAGTCAATGATGGGATGGCTGAGTTTGGTAAAGCAACAGTTTGCTAAACTGTCAAGGAGATCCCTTGCATGGGTTCAAATCCCATTCTCATCGCTTGTCTTGCGGGGGATATATTAATTGGAAGATTATCTATTTTGGGTGTAGAAGGTTCGGGTTCGAATCCCGCTCCCCTGAGGGGTTGTTTATATTAAAGAAAATATGTTACAATTTGGGCCCTTATTTATATACTTATTGCCAATAATTGGCATGCTATTACTTATCAAAACTCCAAGAGATGATGGAGAAAAGTTAAAAAGAATCGGATTAGAGTGGTCTTTATTGACATTTACTGCGACCATTTTATTGTGGGCCTCTTTTGATGGGGGTTCATTTCAAACAATCAATCTTTTTAATTGAATTGGGAGCCTTATGGCACCTTCGCCTACTATGGAAGTCAATGTGGTGTTCGCTGTAGATGGCATTTCAGTCTTTTTTTTGGTTTTGACTGGTTTATTAATTCCTATTTGTGTTTTAATTAGTTGAAATTCTATAAAATATTTAATAAAAGAATTTTTATTGTGTTTATTTTTGATAGAAGTATTATTAATGGGGGTGTTCACTGTTTTAGATTTGGTTGGATTTTATATTTTGTTTGAGGGGATTTTAATCCCGATGTTTTTAATTATTGGTATTTGAGGCTCGAGAGAAGAAAAAGTCCAAGCGGCATACTATTTTTTCTTTTATACCTTTATTGGGTCGGTTTTTATGTTATTAGGTATTTTCGTTCTTTATAGTTTATCTGGGAGCACGGACTATCAAACCCTATGTTGTCTTCAATTTGAGAGCTCTGTTCAATATTTTGTGTTTGGGGGCTTTTTTTTTAGTTTAGCTGTTAAAATACCTAAAATTCCATTTCATATTTGATTACCACAAGCCCATGTCGAAGCCCCTGTGGCGGGGTCTGTCATTTTAGCTGGGGTTTTATTAAAGTTAGGAGGCTATGGGTTTATTCGGTTTTCATGGCCGCTCTTACCAGACGCGTCGGAGTTTTTTTCTCCTTTTATACAAACTTTAAGCATCTTAGCCGTAATCTATGGGAGCTTAACCACNTGTCGACAAGTGGACTTGAAACGAATCATTGCTTATTCTTCCGTCGCACATATGGGCTTAGTAACTTTAGGGATATTTAGTCATACGATTTCTGGGCTAATGGCGGCAATATATTTAATGTTGGCGCATGGGTTAGTAAGTTCTGCTTTATTTATCATCGTGACATTTTTATATGAACGACACTCTACTCGTCTTATCAAATATTATCGAGGAATGACCATAACTATGCCGATTTTTAGTGCTTTAATGTTAGTATTTATACTAGCTAACATTGGAATTCCTTTAAGTTGTAATTTTGTTGGAGAATTTCTTTCATTANTTTCTGCATTTGAGTACAGTTTTGTGGTTGGGGTCTTGGCATCCCTAGGGATGGTTTTGTCCGGGGGGTACTCGATGTACCTATATAACAGAGTTTGCTTTGGTGTGCCTTCCAAATATTTGTCGTTTTCTCGGGACCTAACTCGACGAGAGGTTTATTCGTTATTCCCGTTGGTGTTTTTAACTTATTTGCTCGGGGCGTTCCCATCAATTATAACCGATGTTATAAAAAGNAGCACCATTTTTCAAGAATTATATTAATAATCCTTTGAGTCCTTGGGTGCGAGTAGCTTAATGGTAGAGCAAGGGCTTGTGGCGCCAGTGGTTGAGAGTTCAAATCTCTTCTTTCACCCAAATTATACTCGGCCCCTATCGTCTAGTGGTTAGGACATTAGCTTTTCGAGCTTAAGACAGGAGTNAGACTCTCCTTAGGGGTAAAACGTGGAGGGGTTGTTTTATTTGTTTGCTTTAGGAGTAATTTTTTCTGGGATTATGGTAATATCTTCCTTGAATCCTGTTCATTCTGTGCTTTGGTTAATATTCGCATTTACCAATGCTTCTGCCTTGTTTATTTTATTAGAAGTCGAGTTTCTCGCTTTTATTTTTTTAATCGTGTATGTGGGGGCTATTGCTATATTGTTTCTTTTTGTGATAATGATGTTAAATTTAACCCCGAATACCGGCGGCGAGTTTGGGCCTAACGCCAATTCAGATATGTCTAATTATTTGCCGGCGGGCTTAGTTATTGGTATTGTTTTTTTATTTGAGATTTTAATATGGCATAATCATTCTGAAGGTTATTATTTAAGTTCAGGCTGTGTGCCGGTCTATTATAATTGTGTGATTTCTAGCCCTAATATCGAAATTATAGGGAGAGTCTTATATACAGACTTTTATTATTTATTTTTATTAGCTAGCTTTATATTATTAGTTGCGATGATCGGGGCGATTGTCTTAACACATGATATAAATACAGAAATTAGACNACAAGATATTTTTATACAAACTAGTCGACAACTTTGAGCTACTTAAATTATTCCGGCCCGCCTAGGGGTGGGCCGATTGTGAAATTATGATTAATGTAGAGTTTTTGGGTGTATTTGTTTTATTGTTGATTAGTGTCGCTCTTTCGACTGCGATATCTGGTGCNTCATATGTTTTAGGTGTCAAAAAGCCAGATAGTGAAAAAGTTTCTGCTTATGAGTGCGGGTTTGACCCCTTTGAATCCTCTCGGACTCCTTTTTCTGTTCGGNTTTTTTTAGTGGGAATCTTGTTTTTAATTTTTGATTTAGAGATTTCATATCTGTTCCCGTGGTGTGTGGTTTCAAATCAAATAGAATTATTAGGGTTTTGGATCATGGTGGTTTTTTNAGTTATATTAACTTTAGGTTTAATTTATGAGTGAATTTTGGGAGGTTTGGATTGGGAGTAGCACAGTCAATAGCCAGTCAAGTAACAGCCCGGCTGTTCTCATAGTATCGCTTGCGATGCTGAATTGTTGGCAACTATGAACAACCATTCTGCCAAATGTTCGCGGCCTCCCTTGTGTTTGTAGTTTAATGGAAAAATGTCTATCTTCGGANTAGAAAATAGGGGTTCAAATCCCTTCGAACACTCAAAAATGTATTACGAGTATCTAACTGTGGGTATTATTTTGTTTATCTTGGGGGTTTTGGGCATTGTTTTAAATAGGAGTAATTTAATTATTATGTTAATGTCAATTGAATTAATGTTATTGGCAATTTCATATTTGTTTTTAATTAATTCTGTAGCTATTGATAATTTAATGGGGCAAATTTGTACTATAATGGTCTTAACCGTTGCTGCGGCAGAATCTGCGATCGGGTTAGCGATTTTAGNCGCGTATTATCGAGTCAGAGGCACGATTTCGGTTAAAACACTTAACTTATTACGGGGGTAGTGGGCCCCATATCTCCCCAACTCGTATAAATTTAATGGTGCTTTTGGGGTAGTTAAACGTAAAAATTAATCAAAAATTATATAAAGAAATAAAGCTTGNCAGTAAGAATCATATTAAGTCACGCGGTTTGGATGGGTCTTTAGGTGATATAGTTTAATGGTTAAAAACAATTATCTCATACGTAATAAATAGAGGTTCAATTCCTTTTTTCACCCGGCCGGCTCCCGGCGGCGGTGGTGGAATGGGTCGGGCGCAGGTAGCTCAATAGGTAGAGCAAAACACTGAAAATGTTTGGGTTATTGGTTCAAATCCAATCTTGAGCATGGTAATATTCCTTTGATTCTGGGGAAGANAGAAAGCGCGCGGCACTTTTTAATACATGCTAGGGGTGAATTCGTTTATTTTATCCCGCACAGGTGAGTAATACTCTGGAATGAGCGGCCCGAAGGGGCNATCAGCTGGAACGGTATTAGGTAGAAGGCTCCGATAAGGGCGGGCCTTGCCGAAGATGCCTAGCCGAGTGGCCACATTTCCACTGGAACACGGGGGAGACTCGTTAAGAGGCAGCAGTAGAGAATTTTGTGCAATGTATGAAAGTATGACACAGAGATGTCGCATTTTGGACTGTCTAATATACGTGCCAGCAGACGCGGTTATACGTAAGGTCCTAGTTTTTATTGAGAAAAAGGCGTAAAGGGTGTGTAGGTGTGCTCATTAGGGTCAAAAGGGGGTAAGTAGAACTTTTATGTAGCGGTAGAATGCTTTGATATAAAAGGGAATTCCAGAGGCGAAGGCGGCTTACCAAATTAGACTGTCGCTGAGACACGAAAGTGTGGGGAGCTAACAGGATTAGATACCCTGGTCGTCCACACTGTAAACTATGAATATTAAAATGGTCGCTGACTATTAATCCCAAACTGATTATTATTCCGCCTGAAGATTACGATTGCAAGATTAAAACTCAAAGAATTTGGCGGTTCACTATTCCAATTAGAGGAGCGTGTAGTTTAATTCGATAATCCGCGAATAACCTTACCAAAACTAGAATATTTAATATAATAAAAATTATCTCGTATAATTCGGTGTTCAAATAACTATTAAATACAGGTATTGCATGGCTGTCGTCAGTTTGTGTTGTGAGATTCATTAAACGAACTTAACCCTTAGAGGCGGCCCGTTAGGGGCCGCATCAAAAGGATGACGTCAAGCCCTTATGATCCCTATGTTTTGGGCTATATATGCGCTACGTTTTTTTATACAAAGAGTATTATATCAACCTTTAAAGTAAAATTTTCGGACAGACTGGTGTAAAGTGGTCTTGAAGTTGGATTTAATAGTAATCGAAAAGTAGAGCGTTTCGGTGAATATGGCTCTAGTGTTCGTACAAATCGCCCGTCAACTCTGCCGAATAGTAGACTCCCAAAGTGCATCCGCCTGAAGGCGGGGCATAACGGTTATAATGTGAGGTTGAGTAAGTCGTAACACAGCGAGGCCACCGGAAGGTGGCCTCGGATTCATGCACACATAATTTAGCAGGTAAAATTGTTGACTTCCAATTAATTAATGTGGGTTCAAGTCCCACTGTGTGTATAAAAGTTTACTTGAAGAGGTGTTTAGCTTAGTTGGGAGAGCGACGTGTTTACACCACGAAGGTCGAAAGTTCAATCCTTTCAACACCTA